TGGGAATTGTTTCAAGCAAATGTGCATTCCCCTCTTTTTTTAGACAGAATAAAAAAATCCCCTTTTTTATCTTTTGATATCTCCGGGTTGATTAAACTAATTTTGAGAAATTGGGTGGGTAAGGGGGAAGCATTCAAAATTGTAGAGTATACAGAAGAACAAACAAAAAGAGAAGAAAACAAAGAGAAGAACAAAAGAAAGGAGAAAGCGCGAATAGACATAGCAGAGGCCTGGGATACCATTCCATTTGCGCAAGTAATAAGAGGTTCCATGTTACTAACTCAATCTATTTTTAGAAAATATATTCTATTAACTTCATTGATAATTGCAAAAAATATTGGACGTATATGCCTATTGCAACTTCCTGAATGGTCTGAGGATTTACAGGAATGGAATACAGAGATGCATGTTAAATGTACCTATAATGGTGTTCCGTTATCAGAAACAGAATTTCCGAAAAATTGGTTGACAGACGGTATTCAGATAAAAATATTATTTCCTTTCTGTCTGAAACCTTGGCACAAATCAAAACTAAGATCCTCTCAGAAAGATCTAATGAAAAAGAAAAAAGAAAAAGATGATTTTTGTTTTTTAACAGTTTGGGGAATGGAAGCTGAACTTCCTTTTGGTTCGCCCCGAAAACGACCTTCCCTTTTTAAACCCATTTTTAAGGAACTTGAAAGAAAAATTGGAAAATTTAAAAAACAGTATTTTCGAGTTCTAATAGTTTTTAAAGCAAAAACAAAATTACTTCGAAAAGTATCAAAAGAAACAAAAAAACGGGTTATCAAAAGTGTTATTTTTATAAAAAAAATAATAAAAGAACTTTCAAAAGTAAATCCAATTCTATTATTTCGATTAAGAGAAGTAGAAGTATATGAATCGAGTGAAATTAAAGAAAAAAAAGATTCTATAATCAGCAATCAGATAATTCACGAATCATTTAGTCAAATTGCATCTCCGAGTTCAACAAATTCTTCATTGACAGAAAAAAAAATGAAGGATCTGACTGATAGAACAAGTACAATTCGAAATCAAATAGAAAGAATCACAAAAGAGAAAAAAAAAGTAACTCCAAAAATAAATAATATTAGTCCTAACAAAACAAGTTATAATTCTAAAAGATTCGAAAAATGGCAAATATTAAAAAAAAGAAATGCTCGATTAATTTCTAAATTACCCCTTTTTTTGAAATTTTTCATTGAAAGAATATACACAGAAATATTTTTATCTATCATTAATATTCGCAAAATGAATACAGAACTTTTTCTTGAATCAACAAAAAAAATTATTGATAAATCCATTTACAATAAGGAAAGAAAACAAGAAATAATTAATAAAAAAAATAAAAATCCAATTGCCTTTATTTCGACTATAAAAAAGTCACTTGATAATATTAGTAATAGTAAAACAAATTCACCTATTTTTTATGACTTATCATACATGTCACAAGCCTATGTATTTTACAAATTATCACAAATCCAAGTCAGTAACTCGTATAAATTTAGCTCTGTTTTTCAATCTCAAGGAATCCCTTTTTTTCTTAAGCCTGAAATAAAGGATTCTTTTGAAACACAAGGAATGGTTCAGTCGAAATTAGGAGATAAGAAACTTCCGAGTTATGAAATGAATCAATGGAAAAACTGGTTAAGAGGACATTATCAATACGATTTATCTCAGATCAGATGGTCTAGATTAATACCAGAAAAGTGGCGAAATACAGTTCATCAGCGTCGTATAGCTAAAAAATCAAATTTTAGCAAAAGGCATTCATATGAAAAAGACCAATTAATTGGTTCCAAAAAACAAAACCAATTTGAAGTATATTCATTATCTAATCAAAAAGATAATTTTCAAAAATACTATAGATATGATCTTTTATCATATAAATTTCTTAATTATGAAAATAAAACGGAATGCTTTTCTCCCTTTCAAGGACATAAGAACCAAGAGCTTTCTTATAACACGCATAAAGAAAGCCTTTTTGATATGCTGAGAAACATCCCTATCAATAATTTTCTAGGAAAGGTCGATATTCGCTATATGGAAAAAACGGCCGATAGAAAATATTTTGATTGGAAAATTATCAATTTTTATCTTAGACAAAAAGTCGATATTGAGGCCTGGATCACGATCGATACCAATAGGAATCAAAATACTCAAATTCGTACTAATAATTATCAAATAATTCATAAAAAAGATCTTTTTTATCTTATGATTCCAGAAATCAATCCACCAAACTCTCACAAAGTTTTTTTTGATTGGATGGGAATGAATGAAAAAATACTAAAGCGTCACATATCGAATCTGGAACTTTGGTTCTTCCCAGAACTTGTGTTACTTTATAATGCCTATAAAACGAAACCTTGGTTTATACCAAGAAAATTACTTCTTTTAAATTTGAATAGAAATGAAAATAGTAGTGAAAATAAAAAGATCAATGAAAAGAAAAAAGGAAGTTTTTTGATACCATCGAATAAAAAGCATCGAAATCAAGAAGAAAAAGAACCCACAAGTCGAGGAGATCTTGGATCCGTTCTCTCACAACAAAAAGATCTTGAAGAAAATTCTGCAAGATCAGACATGAAAAAAGCGAAAAAGAAAAAACAATACAAAAGCAACACGGAAGCAGAACTAGATTCCTTCCTGAAACGTTTTTTTCTTTTTCAATTAAGATGGGACGATACTTTGAATCAAAGAATGATGAATAATATCAAGGTATGTTGTCTCCTGCTTAGACTGATAGATCCAAAAAAAATTACTATCTCCTCGATTCAAACGAGAGAAATTTGTTTGGATATAATGCTGATTCAGAAGAATTTAACTCTTACAGAATTGATGAAAAAGGGAGTATTGATTATAGAACCCATTCATCTGTCTGGAAAAAACGATGGCCAATTTATTATGTATCAAACCATAGGTATTTCGTTGGTTCATAAGAGTAAACACCAAACTAATAAAAAATACCAAGAACAAAGATATGTTTCTAAGAATAATTTTGATGAAACTATTTCAGCACATCAAAGAATAACTGGAAATAGAGACAAAAATCATTTTGATTTGCCTGTTCCTGAAAATATTTTATCGTTTAGACGTCGTAGAAAATTGAGAATTCTAAATTGTTTCAATTCAAAGAATAGAAATGGTGGAGATAGAAATCCAGTATTTTGGAATGGAAAGAACGGAAAAAACAGCAGCCAAGTTTCGCATGACAGTAAGCATCTTGATAGAGAGAAAAAGAAATTAATGAAATTAAAGCTCTTTCTTTGGCCTAATTATCGATTAGAGGATTTAGCTTGTATGAATCGTTATTGGTTTGATACCAATAATGGCAGTCGTTTCAGTATGTTAAGGATACATCTGTATCCACGATTGAAAATTCGTGGATAATACACTTTTTCTATATATCCTATACCCTATATATAATATAGGGTATATGAAAATATAATATAGGGTATATGAAAGCAAACAAATACACAGATCACATGCCTTGTCTCACATTTCATTCTAAATATCCAATATGAAATAAATGATGGCTCAATTAGATCTCGAAATGAATCAACAAAAACTTCTTCGTTTTAAATCTAAATTCTTCGATGCGAAAATGTACCAATCCTTTTCTATCCCTATCTAAATCCAATTTCAAATTGAATTGAGTGATTTGAATTCAGAAAATTAGGAGTTCATAAATAAATTAGGATTAGATTATTGTATATATCACATTCAAATTAATGGCATTATTATTACTGATCGGTAAAATCCATATCTGTAAAAAGGGAAAGGGGATTTTTTTATGGTAAAAAATTCATTCATTTCGGTTATTTCTCAAAAAGAAAACGAAGAAAACAGGGGGTCTGTTGAATTTCAAGTATTCAGTTTCACGACTAAGATAAGGAGACTTACTTCACATTTGGAATTGCACAAAAAAGACTCTTCATCTCAGAGGGGTTTGCGGAAAATTTTGGGAAAACGTCAACGACTGCTGGCCTATTTGTCAAAAAAAAATAGAGAACGCTATAAAGAATTAATTGGCGAGTTGAATATTCGAGAGATAAAAACTCGTTAATTTGAAGCGTGATACCATTTGAGCTTAGTCGTTTCAATTTTGATGAACTTCTTTTTACTTTCAGCAATGCATGGGAAGAATGACTCGGGAAAAAACTTATGATTGCACCAACTACAAGAAAAGACCTCATGATAGTCAATATGGGCCCTCACCACCCATCAATGCATGGTGTTCTTCGACTGATCGTTACTCTCGATGGTGAAGATGTTATTGAATGTGAACCAATATTGGGTTATTTACATAGAGGGATGGAGAAAATTGCGGAAAATCGAACAATTATACAATATTTGCCTTATGTAACACGTTGGGATTATTTAGCTACTATGTTCACAGAAGCAATAACCGTAAATGGACCCGAACAGCTAGGCAATATTCAAGTACCTAAAAGGGCTAGCTATATCAGAGCTATTATGTTGGAGTTGAGTCGTATCGCTTCCCATTTGTTATGGCTTGGCCCTTTTATGGCAGATATTGGGGCACAGACCCCTTTCTTCTATATTTTGCGAGAACGAGAATTGATATATGACCTATTCGAAGCTGCTACCGGTATGCGCATGATGCATAATTATTTTCGTATCGGAGGAGTAGCTGCTGATCTACCTCATGGCTGGATAGATAAATGTTTGGATTTTTGCGATTATTTTTTAACCGGGGTTGCTGAATATGAAAAGCTTATTACACGGAATCCTATTTTTTTAGAACGAGTTGAAGGCGTAGGCATTATTGGCGCAGAAGAAGCACTAAATTGGGGTTTATCAGGACCAATGCTACGGGCTTCCGGAATACAATGGGATCTTCGTAAAGTTGATCGTTATGAGTGTTACGACGAATTTGATTGGGAGATTCAATGGCAAAAGGAAGGGGATTCATTAGCTCGGTATTTAGTACGAATCAGTGAAATGACAGAATCCATAAAAATTATCCAACAGGCTCT